GAAAAATACAAAAGAGAAGAGAAAATGCGGATAGAAATAGCAGAAGCTTGGGATAGCATTTTACTTGCTCAAGTAATAAGAGGTTCTGTGTTAATAACCCAATCGATTCTTAGAAAATATATTATATTACCTTCATTGATAATAGCTAAAAACATTGCTCGTATGTTATTATTTCAATTTCCTGAGTGGTCCGAGGATTTAAAGGATTGGAACCGAGAAATGCATGTTAAATGCACTTATAATGGTGTTCAATTATCCGAAACAGAATTTCCAAAAAACTGGTTAACAGACGGTATTCAGATAAAGATCCTATTTCCTTTTTGCCTGAAACCTTGGCACAGATTTAAACTACAACCCTCTCATAAAGATCCAATGAAAAAAAAGAAAGGTCAAAAGAATGATTTTTGCTTTTTAACAGTTTGGGGAATGGAAACTGAACTACCCTTTGGTTCTCCTCGAAAAGGGCGTTCGTTTTTTGAGCCTATTTTTAAAGAACTCAAAAAAAAAATGAAAAAATTGAAAACTAAATCTTTAACAATTTTAAAAGAAAGAACAAAATTGTTTCGAAAAGTCTCAAAAGAAACAAAAAAATGGATCACTAAAAGCATTCTATTTCTAAAGGGAATAATAAAAGGACTTTCAAAAAGAAATCCAATTCCATTTTTTGGGTTGAGAGAAATATATGAATTGGGCGAAACTAAAAAAGATTCGATAATCAGTAATAAGATAATTCACGAATCATCCCTTCAAATTCAATCTATGGAGTGGACAAATTATTCATTAACAGAAAAAAAAATAAAAGATCTGACTAAGAGAACAAACACAATCAAAAATCAACTAGAAAAAATTATAAAAGACAAGAAAAACGAATTTCTAACTCAAGAAATAAATATTAGTTCTAACAAAATAAGTTATCAGGATAAAATATTAGAATCATCAAAAAAAAATTTGCAAATATTAAAAAGAAGAAATATTCGATTAATCCGTAAATTATATTTTTTTATAAAATTTTTCATTGAAAAAATATACATAGATATTTTTCTATATATCATTAATATTCCAAGAACCAATACACAACTTTTTCTTGAATCAACAAAAAAAATTATTGATAAATTCATTTACAATAATGAAGCAAATCAAGAAAGAATTAATAAAACAAATAAAAATACAATTCATTTTATTTCAACTATAAAAAACTCACTTTCTAATATTAGAAATAAAAATGCAAAAGCTTTTTGTGACTTATCCTCCCTATCACAAGCATATGTATTTTACAAATTATCACAAACCCAAGTTATTAGTTTTTATAAATTCAACCCCATCCTTCAATATCACGGAAAGTCTCTTTTTCTTAAAAATGAAATAAAAGATTATTTTGAAGAACAAGGAAAATCTCATTCCAGATTAAGACATCATTATGGGTTAAGACAGAAAAGCTTTTGGCATTCTGGAATGAATGAATGGAAAAACTGGTTAAGGGGTCATTATCAATATGATTTATCTCAGAGTAGATGGCTTAGATTAGTACCAGGACAATGGCGAAATAGAGTCAATCAACACTATATGGCTCAAAATAAAGATTTAACAAAATGGGATTCATATGAAAAAGAAAGATTAATTCATTACGAAAAAAAAAATGATTTTCAAGCGAATTCATTATTGAATCAAGAATATAAACTGAATCAAGAAAAAAAATATAAAAAATATAATTTTAAAAAACACTATGGATATGATTTTTTATCATATAAATCTATTAATTATCAAGATAAGAGGGACTCATATACTTATGGATCACCATTCCAAGTAAATAAGAAAGAAGAGATTTCTTATAATTACAACATGGATAAACGCAAATTTTTTGATACACTGGGGGATATCCCTATCCATAATTATCTAGGAGAAGATGATATTATGGATGCTATGGGGAAATTTTCGCATAGAAAATATTTTGATTGGAGAATTTTGAACTTTTGTCTTAGAAATAAGGCCGAGATTGAGTCCTGGGTCAGTACCAGTACCAAGAGTAATAAAAATATTAAGACTGTGGTTAATAATTATCAAATAATTGATAAAATTAATAAGAGGGGCCTTTTTTATTTCACAATTTATCAAGATCAAGAAAGCAACCCATCCAATAAAAAAAGAAGTCCTTTTGATTGGATGGGAATGAATGAAGAAATACTAAGTCGTCCTATATCGAATCTGGAACTTTGGTTCTTCCCAGAATTTGTGCTACTATATAATGCATATAAGGTTAAATCATGGATCATACCAATAAAATTACTTCTTTTAAATTTTAATGGAAATGGAAACATTAATAAAAAAATTATTGAAAATAAAAAAAGGGACTCCCTTATAGCATCGAATGAAAAGAAAATTCTTGGATTAGAGAATCGAAATCAAGAAGAAAAAGAACCCATAGGTCAAGGGAATCCTGTATCAGATGCACAAAAACAAGGAAATCTTAGATCCATTCTCTCAAACCAAGAAAAAGATGGTGAAGAAGATTATGCTAAATCAGACATAAAAAAACGTAAAAAGAAAAAGCAATACAAGAGCAACACGGAAGCAGAGCTTGATTTCTTCCTAAAAAGGTATTTGCGTTTTCAATTGAGATGGGATGATTCTTTAAATCAAAGAATAATCAATAATATCAAAGTATATTGTCTCCTGCTTAGACTGATAAATCCAAACGAAATTGTTATATCCTCTATTCAAAGGGGAGAAATGAATCTGGATATTTTGATGATTCAGAAGGATTTAACTCTTAGAGAATTAATGAAAAAGGGAATATTGATTATCGAACCAGTTCGCCTGTCTGTAAAAAATGATGGACAATTTATTCTATATCAAACTATAAGTATTTCATTGGTTCATAAAAATAAACACCAAATTAATCAAAGATACCAAGAAAAAAACTATATTGATAAAAAGAATTTTGATGAATCCATTACAAGACATCAAAAAATGACTGAAAATAAAGACAAAAATCATTATGCTTTGTTTGTTCCTGAAAATATTTTATCCCCTAACCACCGGAGAGAATTGCGAATTCTAATTTCTTTCAATTCAAGGGATAAAAATGGTATGCAGAGAAATGCAGTATTTTTAAATACTGTAAAAAACTGTGGTCAAGTTTTGAATAAAAACAAACATCTTGATAGTGATAAAAAGAAACTAATTAAATTAAAGTTCTTTCTTTGGCCCAATTATCGATTAGAAGATTTAGCTTGTATGAATCGCTATTGGTTTAATACTAATAATGGCAGTCGTTTCAGTATGGTAAGGATACATATGTATCCGCGTTTGAAAATTCGTTAATGGTACATTTTCCCATATATTATGTATGTACCGTGTCGGGTATATGAAAACAAATAGATGGACACAAGGATTGTCTTACATTCCATTCTGGTACAGGATACTAATTTAATGACATACATATCAATTAGATCGATAAATGAATCAACAAAATCCTCTTATTTGAACTCTAAAATTTTCTCTTTTGTAGAAATATATCACTCTTTTGTATCCCTATACGAATCAAATTGAAAACCGGATTGATTCATTTTATTTGAAAAAAAAAAAATGATAAAGTTCATAACGAACTTAAAATCATTGTACATATCAAAATGACTGGTATTATTATTACTGATCAGTAAAATTCACATTCAAAAAAAAGGGGGGAGAGAAGATTTTGTTTTATGGTAAAAAATGCATTCATCTCAGTTATTTTTCAAGAAAAAAAAGAAGAAAACAGGGGGTCCGTTGAATTTCAAATAGTCAGTTTCACCAATAAGATACGAAGACTTACTTCACATTTGGAATTGCACAGAAAAGACTATTTATCTCAGAGAGGTCTACGGAAAATTCTGGGAAAACGTCAACGGCTGCTGTCTTATTTATCAAAGAAAAATAAAATACGTTATAAAGAATTAATTAGTGAGTTGGATATTCGGGAATCAAAAAATCGTTAATTTGAAAATTTTGAATTAGTCGATTTATTAGATCTTTAATTTTGACGTACTTCTTTTCGTTTTCAGCAATTCATGTAAGAATGAATCGAGGAAAAACTTATGAATATACCAGCTACAGAAAAAGACCTTATGATAGTCAATATGGGACCTCACCACCCATCAATGCACGGTGTTCTTCGTCTCATCGTTACTCTAGATGGTGAAGATGTTGTTGACTGTGAACCAATATTAGGTTATTTACACAGAGGAATGGAAAAAATTGCGGAAAACCGAACAATTATACAATATTTGCCTTATGTAACACGTTGGGATTATTTAGCCACTATGTTCACGGAAGCAATAACCGTAAATGGGCCAGAACAATTGGGTAATATTCAAGTCCCTAAAAGAGCCAGCTATATCAGAGTAATTATGTTGGAGTTGAGTCGTATAGCTTCTCATCTGTTATGGCTTGGACCTTTTATGGCAGATATTGGTGCACAGACCCCTTTTTTCTATATTTTCAGAGAAAGAGAATTAGTATATGATCTATTCGAAGCTGCCACCGGTATGAGAATGATGCATAATTATTTTCGTATCGGAGGAGTCGCGGCCGATCTACCTTATGGCTGGATAGATAAATGTTTGGATTTCTGCGATTATTTTTTAACAGGAATTGTTGAATATCAAAAACTTATTACGCGAAATCCTATTTTTTTAGAACGAGTTGAAGGGGTAGGCGTTATTGGTGGAGAAGAAGCAATAAATTGGGGTTTATCCGGCCCAATGCTACGAGCATCTGGAATCAAATGGGATCTTCGTAAAGTTGATCATTATGAGTGTTACGACGAATTTGATTGGGAAATCCAGTGGCAAAAAGAAGGAGATTCATTAGCTCGTTATTTAGTCCGAATGAGTGAAATGACGGAATCCATAAAAATAATTCAACAGGCCCTGGAAGGAATTCCGGGGGGTCCCTATGAGAATTTAGAAATCCGATGCTTTGATAGAGAAAGGGATCCAGAATGGAATGATTTTGAATATCGATTCATTAGTAAAAAACCTTCTCCTACGTTTGAATTACCGAGACAAGAACTTTATGCGAGAATGGAAGCCCCAAAGGGAGAATTAGGAATTTTTCTGATAGGGGATCAAAGTGGTTTTCCTTGGAGATGGAAAATTCGCCCGCCGGGTTTTATCAATTTGCAAATTCTTCCTCAGTTAGTTAAAAGAATGAAATTGGCTGATATTATGACGATACTAGGTAGCATAGATATCATTATGGGAGAAGTTGATCGTTGAAATGATAATTTATACAACAGAAGTACAAGATATCAATTCCTTTTACAGATTGGAATCTTTAAAAGAGGTCTATGGGATCATATGGATGTTTGTCCCTATTTTGACTCTTGTATTGGGAATCACAATAGGTGTACTAGTAATTGTATGGTTAGAAAGAGAAATATCTGCAGGAATACAACAACGTATTGGGCCTGAATACGCCGGTCCTTTGGGAATTCTTCAAGCTCTAGCAGATGGAACAAAACTGCTTTTCAAAGAGAATATTCTTCCATCTAGAGGAAATACTCGTTTATTCAGTATTGGACCATCTATAGCAGTCATATCCATCTTACTAAGTTTTTCAGTAATTCCTTTTAGCTATCACCTTATTTTAGCCGATCTCAATATCGGTATTTTTTTATGGATTGCCATTTCAAGTATTGCTCCTGTTGGACTTCTTATGTCAGGATACGGATCAAATAATAAATATTCCTTTTTAGGTGGTCTGCGAGCTGCTGCTCAATCGATTAGTTATGAAATACCATTAACTCTATGTGTTTTATCAATATCTCTACGTGCGATTCGTTGAAATATAAACTTTTCTTTTCCCTATTCCTTTCGTTCTAGAAAATAAGTTGAATGGATTGAATAGATATCTTCGTTTTTTATTATCCTTCAGGTTGATAAACTAAATTAGATAGTTATATATGAGTGAAAGAAAGCAGCTTATAAATTCGCAGTAAATTAAACAAAAAAAATTGAGTCTCATTTCCTATGTACAAGAGTTAAGTGGAAGAAAACATAAGCAGAAGAAGTCCTTTACCCCAAGACGGGTTGATTAGTCAACCTAGCTTGAAGCGGGCTCAAACGATCAACCATATAGAGTTTTCGCTATCCTTTGTATGGATTCCCATACATGTATTGCCGAACGGGGGATTGAACAAAAAAAATGAGTGGATGGTTAGGAACACCAAAATACACAAAGGATTAGTAATGGAGATTATGTAAATTATATATAAAGGATATTTCTGGATAACATAAAAAGAATACTAATTGGGGCTTTAAATTAGTAGAAATGAGTAAGCAGTACTCCCCACGATTCCGATCCAGAGTATGCTCCTATCCACCGATTAAAGTAATAACTATCAGGAACGAAATAATCCTTTACTATTTTTTAGTTTAAGCCCCCATTCGTGGTTTTCTCAGATCAGAAAGAAGAATAGGAACGAAAAAGAAACAATAAAGAATAAAAAAGAAATCTTTTTTTTTATTCTTTCTTTCATTTTCATATATATAGAGAGATATAATTCGTGTCATGATTTATGAGCTAATGGAATGTTTCATTTTTTTCGTAATCGAAAACAATGGGTTGAAATATCTATTGATATTTCTACAAGAAGTATTTTATTGAAGGCTTAAGTTATTACTCAACAAATAAAAATTGAAATTATTAACGGGCGAGATCAATTCAGAAGCACTTTTTTTTTATTTTTTTTTATTCTTCATAGTATAGCAGACAGAATTCCATTGGTATAATTTTGGACCTTCCAATCCATTTTTTCTCTATCTATTCTACAACCATATGAAGATAAATAATACTGATTCAGTCCTTAAATTTATTTGTGACCCACGAGGAGCCGTATGAGGTGAAAACCTCATGTACGGTTTTGGACTAGCGATGGAAACAGTGATGTTATCATCGACTATAATTATCTAACAGTTCAAGTACAGTTGATATAGTTGAGGCACAGGCAAAATATGGTTTTTTGGGATGGAATTTGTGGCGTCAGCCAATAGGGTTTATCGTTTTTCTAATTTCTTCTCTAGCAGAATGTGAGAGATTACCTTTTGATTTACCAGAAGCAGAGGAAGAATTAGTAGCAGGGTATCAAACCGAATATTCGGGTATCAAATTTGGTTTATTTTACGTTGCTTCCTATCTAAATCTATTACTTTCTTCGTTATTTGTAACAGTTCTTTACTTGGGTGGTTGGAATATTTCCATTCCATACGTATTCGTTCCTGAGCTATTTGAGATAAATAAAATGAATGGAATCTTTGGAACGACAATTGGTATCTTTATTACATTAGCTAAAACTTATTTGTTTTTGTTTATTTCTATCGCAACAAGATGGACTTTACCTAGGTTAAGAATGGACCAATTATTAAATCTTGGATGGAAATTTCTTTTACCTATTTCTCTCGGGAATTTATTATTAACAACCTCTTTCCAACTTCTTTCACTGTAACACTGTAAAGAAAAAAAGAATACAAGATTCATGACTTGGTTCAAACAAGAGAAAGAAACAAACATAAAATTATTCATAGATATTCACGATATGTTCCCTATGGTAACTGGGTTCATGAATTATGGCCACCAAACAGTTCGAGCAGCAAGGTACATTGGTCAAGGTTTCATGATTACCTTATCCCACGCAAATCGTTTACCTGTAACTATTCAATACCCTTATGAAAAATTAATCACATCAGAGCGTTTCCGCGGGCGAATCCATTTTGAATTTGATAAATGCATTGCTTGTGAAGTATGTGTTCGTGTATGCCCTATAGATCTGCCTGTTGTTGATTGGAAATTTGAAACGGATATTCGAAAAAAACGATTGCTTAATTACAGTATTGATTTCGGAATTTGTATATTTTGTGGTAACTGCGTTGAGTATTGTCCAACAAATTGTTTATCAATGACTGAAGAATATGAACTTTCTACTTACGACCGTCACGAATTGAATTATAATCAAATTGCTTTGGGTCGTTTACCAATGTCAGTAATTGACGATTATACAATTCGAACAATTTTGAATTCGCCTCAAAGAAAAACTGAGTAGGTAAACCTCCTATTCTATTAAAGATAAATTTCCAATTCTTTTAAGGTTCCGTTTTGGTTTAAGTTAAAAGAATGTTTGGTGTTTGAATTAAAATAAAAGAATGAGGCCTTTCTCTTTGTTTGGTCAATAACTAAAAATTAAACTACAAATTAATTGGTTGATAAGAATTTCGAATTCATTTTTTTTCTTTTTTTATTGAAAATCTATTAATATATTCGTAAGTATTTCGAAATATATAGTTTATAGTTTCAAAAAACAAAATACCCTTTCGAATAAAAAAAGAATCAAAAACGAAACTTCCAATAATTGTACTTAGATCAATTCACACCTAATAGATTAGGATTTTATTCAATTAGGAACGTATCATAAAAAAAAATTCCTGGTCGGGTCAATAAGATCATGAAAAGCATTTCGATTTATTTATCTCTTATTTTACATATAATGGATTTGCCTGGACCAATACACGATTTTCTTTTAGTTTTTCTGGGATCGGGTCTTCTATTAGGGGGCCTGGGAGTGGTATTACTTACCAATCCAATTTATTCTGCCTTTTCATTGGGATTGGTTCTTGTTTGTATATCCTTATTCTATATTCTCTCAAATTCTCATTTTGTAGCCGCTGCCCAGCTCCTTATTTATGTGGGAGCCATAAATGTTTTAATCCTATTTGCTGTCATGTTCATGAATGGTTCAGAATATTATAAAGATTTTAATCTGTGGACCATTGGGAATGGCGTTACTTCGTTGGTTTGTACAAGTATTCTTGTTTCGCTAATTACTACTATATTAGATACATCATGGTACGGGATTATTTGGACTACAAGATCAAACCAAATTATAGAACAAGATTTGATAAGTAATAGTCAACAAATTGGAATTCATTTAGCAACCGATTTTTTTCTTCCATTTGAATTCATTTCAATAATTCTTTTAGTTGCTTTGATAGGTGCAATTGCTGTGGCTCGTCAGTAAGAAATCTTTCTAACTAGGAACAGCAAGCAATCCAAATTAAACTTTTTTCTGTCTTATCGCATCTATTTTCTTTGAATTTTATTTGAATATTGTTCGTGTATAAAATAGAAATTCATTTATTCGATATATTATATTTCCAATCTATTCTTTTGTTCCGTACTTGTTATATTCTAGTCAATCAAATCCGTTGAATTATTGTTCATATTAAAAGGAATCGAAATTGATAAGGAGTTGGTCAATGATGCTCGAACATGTACTTGTTTTGAGTGCCTATTTATTTTCTATCGGTATTTATGGATTGATCACGAGTCGAAATATGGTTAGGGCCCTTATGTGTCTTGAACTTATACTGAATGCGGTTAATATAAATTTTGTAACATTTTCTGATTTTTTTGATAGTCGCCAATTAAAAGGAAATATTTTCTCAATTTTTGTTATAGCTATTGCAGCCGCTGAAGCAGCTATTGGATCAGCTATTGTTTCCTCAATTTATCGTAACAGAAAATCAACGCGTATCAATCAATCAACTTTGTTGAATAAGTAATATTAATAATATTAAATTATAATATTCACTAATTTGAATTAGCATGTCCGATATGTTGGAATCTACATCATGTTTTCGAAAACGTAAGAAATCAAAGTATCTTGGCCCTTTCTTATGAGTTGATCCAGAAGGAAATTGATTAGAAAATTTCTGGTAAATCGTTGATTCATCTGGTGTTTAACTATATGATTCATTTACAAGTTTACTAGATTGAAATTTTATGATGTTCAAAAATTTATAGATCCCATGTCACATTCAGTAAAAATTTATGATACATGTATAGGGTGTACTCAATGTGTCCGCGCCTGCCCCACCGATGTGTTAGAAATGATACCTTGGGATGGATGTAAAGCTAAGCAAATTGCTTCCGCTCCAAGAACAGAAGACTGTGTTGGTTGTAAGAGATG